GATATAGACTATTTGTTCTTCATAAATTCCGGCTACGGAAGAATAAAAAAAAGTCAAATTTTTTCATATATCCCTAACGCTTTATTTGCTCTGTTCTATTTATTTGTTCCTACAAATGATAATAATGAGAATTTTGCTAACAACCCAATTTCCTATCAGGATTTCTAAGTATTAAGTGTAAGGAAAAGAGAAAAGAAAAAAAACTTTTTTTCTTCTTTTCGTTGAAAAATTTATTAGCACTTGATTTGGAAATAACGAATGGATTACTAGTAATCCATATTGCTCTCACTAAAGTACCCACCCATATAGATAGCAATATATCACTCGCGCCTCTGTTACAGTTACAAGACGGCGATTCTAATCTAAATAGAAATTGTTTCCATGCAATCAGAAGAGTATGTATGTACACTCTACACTTTATTTCCCTGGGATTGTAGTTCAATTGGTCAGAGCACCGCCCTGTCAAGGCGGAAGTTGCGGGTTCGAGCCCCGTCAGTCCCGACGGAATCAAATCCAATAAAAAATACATTAATTCATTTCTCCATTTGAATGTGAAAGGGATACAAATAGCGAATTTCATTCCCAACGGACATTCCTCTATTTGATTTTTTATTTATTTTAGATTTTCGTTTCACATTTCTCATCAAACAAATACGAGAATTTCCATTTCTCACTAAGAGACGGAACTTCGCTTCTATTCTTTGTTTGGTTTTGTTTGTAACCAATGGAAATGGAAGGGCGGTTAAATGATACTTAAGCAAATAATTGTATTAGAAAGGCGATAGCGATAGGTTATAGAAAAACAAGAATGAAAAAGAAGGAGAAATCCAAATACAAAAGAAAAATAAAGGGGTTGGATCAGGAATCCAATTTTGTATTCGGTATGGATAAAAGATCTTCCTATGTTATACTATTCAATTCTCGACGATGAATTGATTTGATAGCTCAGATATTGTTATTCATGATATTGAATCGACGGGCGAAAGATTTATCATCTCTATGGGATTAAATCCCGAGTTATTGCCAAATAAAAAAAAAACAATGAGATTATGGAAGTAAATATTCTCGCATTTATTGCTACTGCACTTTTCATTCTAGTTCCTACTGCGTTTTTACTTATAATATACGTAAAAACAGTCAGTCAAAGTGATTAATTTGAATCAAACTTGAACTTCTTTTCTTAGTCAATGATTGAAGAAAAAAAGGATTTTCATCTCATGTCTTAAATGAAATTGGCGGACTAGAATCGGCGGTATAGTATTCTATGAGATCCGATAGCTAGTATGGTAGAAAGAAATATACGAATCTTTCTACCATACTAGCTATTATTGTAATGTAACAAGTTGTACTATATATATCTTCTTGATATACGTATGGATATAGGTAATGTACATAGCATTACGATTCTATTTCTTTACTTCATCTACAATAATCAATCGAAAGGCAATTCTTAATATTACGGTTCTAGTTCCTAGATTTAAGATTTTTTTCAATAGGAATTTCGGTATTCATCGAAAGAATCAACGAGGAAAAATGGTATGGGCGTCTATTAATAAAAGAAAATCGAGTAATTTTCTTTTAGCATTCCGAAGAAGTAATTGATCGAACAGTTAACGTATGATCCAAAAGGTTCTCTGGGAATTTCTTCTGATTTTGAAAAGAAAGGCTAAAATCCATCATTTTTAACTCTTGAGTCATGATATGAAATGAGTCAACAAAGCAGAAATACAATTTTTCAAATAAAATAAGAAAACAAGTGATAAAGTAAGTGCGCAATATGTGACTTACCCAAGGTAAGATCTTATTATGCGCAGTCTCTCTTTGAACAACCGCTATGTATATCTTATTTCCCATACAAGGTGCGTATCCACTTCATAACAGAACTTTTTTTCTCTTTGACCAGTAAAGAGAAAGAGGTAAACAAATAAAAAGAAAAAAAAAAGACTTTGCAAAACGATCTAGAAAAGAATCGATACGGTTGATTCCTCAACTCAATTAGTAGTACCTCTAGAGTCCACTTCTTCCCCATACTACCAGTGAAAGGGAAAATGAAAAGACTACCATTAAAGCAGCCCAAGCAAGACTTACTATATCCATGTAAATTATGTCCCCTATATCTATGAAGGAATTATTCCATTATTGTTCACTAATAATAGTGGAATCACTGGCGCAGAGTCAAAAAGGGATTCTGACCCAACACCGTTGATGAAAGGATCCAAGAAATTCGCTTCTAACAAGTTCTTAGAGGATATGATTTTTCTAGTAGAATAGGGGGGCGGTCTATTCCATTCTTGACTAGGGTTTATTGAAAAGAAAGAATGGATTTTATCATTTGATATAGAAAAGCCAATTTTCCATCGAATGCAATATTTATTGAATGCCTCAATACTTAGAGACTGCCATGAGTCTTTATAGAAAGTATCTTCAGCCCTTTCGACAACCACTAATTAGATTTTTCGTCGGACTATCCAATCTAATTCAAAACCTAGTAATTAAAACA